GGATACATATAATTCAGAAGAATATGTAAGGGATTCATACACAGCATCTCTTTCTTTTAGCAACGGTTCCACCAATTGATATGTTTCCACAAATAATTGAAATTCAATTTCTTGATCTGTATCTTCAATCTTGGGAACCTTATAAAGTTCTTCCGTCAAGCCCTGATCAATGAACCTACAAAATCCTTCAAATTGTATCTGATTAAGCCCAGGTATTGTCGCCATTCCCTCATTTCCATCCCGGAACATTTGAAATGAATTTCCCATTTTTTTTATAGAAAAATCCCATGCATTCTTCATCGAATCATATAGATCAACCCAACGCCGATGGAATTTATATTCTGTTTACTGAATCACATAAAATTTTACCCAATTCCATACCAGATATGTCCATATATGGACAGTATGAAATATGTATGAATGGGGAATAGCGAGAATTTTCTACTCAAGTCAAATTTCGGAATTGAATTTGTAAGAGAAGAGATGAAAGGAATTGCTAAAACATTCTTGGAACCAAAATTCTGATGCTTAGATTTATGGGCTTTACTATATACTCTATCAGAACAAAAGTGATTCAATTACTACTATTATAATGATATTACATATTCCAATCGATTGGATACCGGAAAAATAAACGGATTCGGGATTTGAGCTGTTCGCCGAGATAAATATAGAATAATCAGAAAAAGTTTTTGGGATTTCATTTTTAAAAAATTGCCGAGAAAAGAAAGAGAAACTTTGACCGATTCTCTTATTATTACTTATTACTAGAATTCGTAAAATACGCTTGGTAAGCGGGTTGTATTTATTAAACATGTGTAGCTATCTTCTATATATCCGTCTCCCCTTTTATTCTTTTATTGCCGTTCTATTCGGGGCAGCATGGGCGGGGGTCTATCCAAATTTAGACTTTTTTTCGTCAATCGATTGAATGAAAAATTGAAATATTTTCTGAGAATTCCCTATCGGCACCCTATATTTGAATATCCGATTCTATATCTGGGATTATATATGTTCTGGTTCCGGAGTTTACTTTACATATATAAATTTTTTTTATATAATTATATAATATATAATTAGTATAATATATAATTAGAATCGAAATTGAGAAAAATGGAAATTAAGAAAAATTTTTTGATTGAAAAGAATCAACAATAATTAGTTATTATTTTGACTTTCTTATGTCATTAGGGAAACATAATTTAAGATCGAAATCTAAAAATCATTCATGAATTCGCAGTCAAGCCACAAGTCAATAGTTAATGGTTCCAAATTATTATGAATTTTTTTTGTGAAAGAAATTTTCCCTTTCAATAGAAAGGATAGGGGAAGTTTTTAGGTATTGTGTATTTTGTGATACTATACAATCAATCGAAGGGTTGGATCTAATAAAAAAAGGGAATGGTTTCTTTTGGTTAAGGCAAACAGGATTCAAGATGTCAGTACAAAAAAAGAAGTTCAGTAATCCAATACACCTCAAACCAAAAAAGGGGTAATATTGTCATCTATTTTTTTTGGCGACATGGCCGAGCGGTAAGGCGGAGGACTGCAAATCCTTTTTTCCCCGGTTCAAATCTGGGTGTCGCCTGGTCAACAAAAGACCTGAAATCCCTTCTTTTTTTTGATATAACTCACCGAAATCTTCGCCAGCATAGGGGGAGAGGGGCTGTTGATACCTCCTTGATTCGAAGCATATGGAGATTCTCAAAAGATCTGTAACTTTTTTTTGATAGGAGTCAAAAAAAGATTTTCGTACTATGAAGGGAGCCGAGAAGTCTTGATAGCCCTTCCACTACTAATGGAATATTTACTGACTGGGCCTTGAATTAGATAACCAAAGGGGAGTCTAACTGTTACTTATTGTGGAGAAACAACTTTGGTCTACAAACTCCCGAATGTCTTTGAATACTCAGATATTCGATCAATAAAAGTGCCAAAAAAACTTCTGTTCAGTAACCCCTAGTCAAGAATATAATCGACTGTCTCCCCATTTTTTCACAGAGACGAAATAGAAAAAATGGGAAATAAAGAAAATGGGAAATAAAGAAAATAGAGGTATGTGTGTGATAGATAATGATTTACCTTGGTTATATAGATATAGTTTTTCTTCCGTTTTTTTATGAATGAATTATGAAGGTTAAAAAAAGAATAGATCTTTTTATTCCTACATGCTATAGCTATATTAGTAAGACTCCCTTGTCCACGGGGGTCGTTGCATATTTTGCTTGTACTTAATCTTTCCCAATTCGACTAGAAATCATAATGATCAGAAAATTTGTATTAAGAATTTCTTATAAATTAAATGCATTTATTGGATTGGTTCATTAAATAAAGAATTGGGAGTAAGAATCCCCTTTTGACTATGCACCCTGGATTTCACTATTATTAGTGAACAAGAATGGAATAATTCCTTCATATTCAGATAGGGGACATAATTCACATGGATATAGTAAGTCTCGCTTGGGCTGCTTTAATGGTAGTCTTTACATTTTCCCTTTCACTCGTCGTATGGGGGAGAAGTGGACTTTAGAAGTACTATTAATGTAATTACGGTAAGGAATCAAACTTTCTCAATTGTTTTATAGATCATTCTACAAAGCGTTTTGTTTGAACTTTAACTATATAAAAAGAATAATAATGTCAATCAAACAGATATTTCAACGATTCCCATGTTTGTATTTCGGAAGGGGATACGTGTGGTAAGAAATTTTCATTTTCCGAAAATCTCTATTTCGCCGAAGGGCTCTTAGCTATCAGACTTTCGTATCAGACTTATACAGGGACAATGAGGAACAACAGGCCCCTTCTTATTATTTGTTTGCCTATTTAAAGAAAAGGGCATTCTGTTATTAAAATTAAGCGGATGCGTACTTTCTAGGGTAAAGAACATATAAATAGTGGTTCTTCAACACGATACTACGCATAATCAAATCAAATCTTGCCCCGGGCGAGTCACATATTGTGTACTCGCCGCTTGCTTTATTGTTGTAGAAATTGGATTTATGCTTTATCGACATCGACTCATTTCATATCATGGTTCAAGTGTTACAAATCGGTAGGGTTTACTACTCCTTTTCGAAATTGGAAGAAGTTCCCATACTCCTTTCTGTTAGCGATTTAATCAAATACTTTTTTGGTTTGGAATGCTAAAAAAAAATTACTGGCTTTTTTTTATGAAATTAATGGGAGCCCTGTCCGTAGACTTTTTACTTCTTTGATTTTCTTTTTTTCGATAGATACTGGGATTTCGATTTGAAATAATCAGAAATCTCGGAATTCAAGCCGTAAAAGTAAGAGTTACCCCCCCCCTTTTTTTTATTTCGGTCGGAATCAATACAAATCAAAAAAAGAAATCTAGCAAAGAAATAGAACTGGGGCCCTATGTATATTCTATGGATAGAATTCTATCGATATGAAGATAGATATTTTAGAAGATTGCTCTATATTAAGCCTGTATCTTTATACAGTACAACTTTATAAACTAAAAAACCACCAATCTAATAGATAATATGGTAGAAAGAAATATATCAACCTTTCTACCATATTATCAAATCTCATAGAATACTGTTGATTCTAGCCTGCGTATTTAATTGAAGATTTAAGAAACGAAATTGGAATCCTTTATTTATATTTATTTCTTAAAGAATTCTCATTGATAAAGACATAAGAAGTCAAGTTTCATTCAGATTAATCGGTTTGGCTGACCGTTTTTACATATATGATAAGTAAAAAAGCAGTAGGAACTAGAATAAAGAGTGCAGTAGCAATAAATGCGAGAATATTTACTTCCATAATCTAAGTGGTTTTTACTTCGCAATAACTCGGGATTTAATCCCATAGAGATAATCAAAATTTCGCCTGTAAATTCAAGGGGATGAATTCCATCTCGATGATATTGAATCGCATCAATATTATGAATAACAAAATCTGGGCTATCAAATCACTTCGCCGTCGCGAATTAAATAGTATAACATAGGAAGATCCTTTATCCATACTCAATATAAAAATAAAATTGAATTCGTAATCGAATCGAGAAATCTTTTTTTATTTTTTTACATTCTTTCTACAACCTACCGCCTTCCTTGGACAATCAAACGATTATTCATTACCTCACAAATAACACGAATAATAAAGCTAAAGGGGTTTGATCTTTCTTTTTTTAATATTCTCTTTTCTTGGATTAGTATTAGCATAGATTAAAAAAAAGTTCGGTGTAAAATTGGAATGAGATAGATTAAAAAAAAGGAGTTAGTTTGAGTCATTGAGACTACCCAAAATCGGAACTAGAAAGGGAGAGAGTTTTCATCTGAAAAGTCTTTTTCCGGGTAACTCCAATTCCATTTTTTTTGGAGTGTACAAGAAATGAATTCTAGTTGTGTATGTGCTCCCGAGAAACATATGATACTCTATTCCATTAGATCGAGGCAATAAATTGAAAGACCAGACCCAGTACGCTACCCTTTGGAATCCGGAATATGATGTTCCCACTAATTGGATTAGTCCAATTAGATCTCTCTCCCCCCAATAGGTACTAGTTGAAGTAATGAAAATTTAAATATTTGGTTGTGTTTGATGAGAAATAACGAAAAAAGAAAAAAAATCCCTATTGAGAATGACCGAAATTCTATTAATTTCATTAATTTCATTGTGCCCCTTTTACCAGAAAAAGAAAATAGAGAGGCGAGTTGATGTGTCTATTGGATCCGTCGGGACTGACGGGGCTCGAACCCGCAGCTTCCGCCTTGACAGGGCGGTGCTCTGACCAATTGAACTACAATCCCAGGGAAATAAGCTATACCGCATCAATATTTTTAGGATTTCATTCAAACCCATTTTTTTCGTGTTGTAACAGAGACACGAGTGATATAGTGATATCTGCATGACTATGCACTTTCTTTTTTGTGAGAACGACAGTAATTACATTACTAGTGATTCTTTCTTTATTTACAAATCGATTGATCATCAATTTTTCAATCAAAAAAGATTTCTTTTTTCGTTTATTTAGACTTTCCTTTATACTTACAGATACTGATATGAATCTAGATCATTATATTCTCTAGATCCGAATTTTTTGGAACAAGTAAATAAAACAAATAAAGAGGTATGTATATATAATGGAATTCTTTTATTCCCACGTATCGTGCGCTTCAGAAAGACAAAATTTGCATCTCACGGTCTATGAGCGAATTCTTGGGCCGAGCTGGATTTGAACCAGCGTAGACATATTGCCAACGAATTTACAGTCCGTCCCCATTAACCCCTCGGGCATCGACCCAGGAAAAATAAATTCCATTTTCTATTAATGCACGATCAACTTCCTTTTGTAGTACCCTACCCCCAGGGGAAGTCGAATCCCCGCTGCCTCCTTGAAAGAGAGATGTCCTGAACCACTAGACGATGGGGGCATATGTGTCCGACCGCCATCATACTATGAGTATAGTATCAACAATTTTTCTAAATTGTCAATAGAGTCAATAGAATGTAAGAATAGGATTCAATCCAAGAGATCCTTCCGCCCTTCACGATTCCATAGAGTTTTTTGATTCGTTATTCCTATTTATGAATCCTTCATTCTAACCGCCATCCCATCCGATTCGATATAAAAAGCCATTATCATTATCCATTATTCATATTTTTTCTTTTATTAGAATAGAATTCGAATTTCATTTCAAAACTGAAAAACGAATACTCAATTTAAAAATCGAATATCGAATTTAATTCGATCTAAAATTCTATCTAAATTCAATATGAAAAAAAAAAGAGTCTCGATTAACTATATATAATATAAAGCGTTTCTTATAAATAGAAAGAAATACGAGGGAAAGGATCCCCTTGTGGAATGGTTTATCCACCCCAACAAAAAAATAAAACTTTCAACTCCATTTCTTCTACTTTCTTGATTCATTCATTTTTTTTAAGACGAAATGTGTCTTCGTAGTAAACCAGAAAATTTATAACGAAAAAATCCGGGATGATAAAGGGGATCAATAAAATTTCGGAAATTGTTTTTTTTTTATTAAGGGGACAAATCGAACTTCTCCATCACATTGATTTAATCAAATATCTTGGATCTATGTCAAATTGGTAGGTACATGTCTCAAGTGATTTTTGTTCTGATGGGGATCAATTTCATAAAAGAAAAAATGAGGGTCGGCTTGGTTCATTGAAGTGATAGTTTAAAAATAGCAATAAATCATTTGATCCGAGACTCGACAGTAAATCAACTTTCTAATTCCGGAAAGAGCCACCCGCCGCTATGAATTTACTTTATTATATAGTCTAGTCTATAATAACATATTATGTAATATAGGGAGAGAGAGAAATTTTATTCGTATAGTGACTCATTCAGGAATTCTGTTAGTTAAAGGGCCCCTTTAACTCAGTGGTAGAGTAACGCCATGGTAAGGCGTAAGTCATCGGTTCAAATCCGATAAGGGGCTTTTTACTTTTTTTCAGAAAACCCGAGTCGTAGTATTCATATTTGAACGTAGAATAAATTTGTTTCTTGCTTTTTTTAAAGGAAACAACTCTATATCTATAATAAATAGAAGGATAATACGTTCTAGTAGTTATAAAGTTGAACATCTTTTCATTCTACTGAATAATGATAAGAGAAGTTGTCTATTGAATCACCAAATATTCCTATTTTTTTTTTTCAATTATTCCAAACTAATCCATTTGAAAGATTATAAATCAACAAAAAAGGGGGAAAAGTAAGTGGACCTGACCTATTGAATCAGGACTATATGCGCTATTCTGATAATCAAATTAGATAGAGATGAAATTGGAAAGGTTGACCCCCTTTTTATTTCATTTCTTTGGACTGCGCACCAATTTCTCGATATTTCCGGTTCAATTTTTGTATTCCTAGATATTCCATAAGAAAAATTTGGCTATTCCCTTCCTTGAAGTAAGGGAAAAAGTTTCTTATAAACCACAACATCAAAAAAACCTTTTTCGCTATCTTTCTTTGATTCCAGAGGAGGATTAATATCTATTTATAGAAGAAGATTTAGATATATCTATTAGATCGTAATTTCATGTACCAACTATTTTTCGATCGATGCATCCCATATTCTTGTTTCGCCAATGGGATGGAAAATACATGCGAAAAAAAAAACTTTCATTTCGGGTATCCTAGTATTTTTTGATTGAATATTGTATGGAATTTCATTAAGTTAGGAAAAAAATGGTAATTCTCTCGTTGCCTGACAGATAAAGGTAAAAAAAAAGACAATTTTTCCTTCTTTCCTCGACCCATGAAAATGAAAAGAGAGACTCTGAAGTTTTTGATTCATCTAAAGGAAGGGGAAAGTGGGCAGAAAATAATAAAAAAAATTCGAATAATATTAATATATTATAATAATATATAATTATAATAATATATATAAGATATTATATATATTATTATATATAAGACTGCAGTAGCATACATATCAATTCGAAAAATCTCTCAAGATATTTCATTCGAACAAGAATAAGATAGGTTAGTTGATGGAA